ATTCTTGAAATAAACAACTCACACACACTCCCTTTCCAAAAAAGATCAATACACCAAGTACTACACTTAGATTTATTGGATTTGTTGCTAAAATATCGGTATTAAATCCGAAACTCCCGGCGGATGTCCAGTGATCCAAGGAAACGAAAGAATCGGTTACATTTTTCATAAAATCTCCTCTTCTAGTTCTAGATAGATTAAAAAAAAAAAAAGAACTCCGTCCTTTTTTTATATTGTATCATTTCTTCTATTTATTTTTTTATATTGTATATTCTATCTATATAGAATATTTTCGCTTTTTTTTATTAATTTTAGAATTGAATTCTAAAATTAATAAAAAATTCAATTATTAAATTCAATTTACCTATTTCCCATTTGTAAACAGAATAAAAAATCTATTTTATTTACAATAAAATAGATTTTTCAAAATAGGAAATTCCCAATAATAATGATACTTATTAGAATTAAGCTAGAATTTTGAATCAAGTTTCATGCTTTTTACAACACTCCTTAAAAAAAGTTTCTATTGAACTGATAATTAAGAAAGGGAAGGAAGAAAGCGAGTCGATGTGCTAAGTTAATTCGCCATCCTCAAATTAGTCCTTCCCTTGGATTATTTTACCAATGAATAATTGTAGGAGTAAAATCGTGCTAGAATTCGAAAAAGCAAGGAGCAAGTACCAGAACATAAACTAAGAAAAAAAACGACATAATTTTCAGATTTATAGGATTAAACAAAAGGATTTGCAAATAAAAGCGCTAATGCTACAACCAATCCATAAATTGTTAAAGCTTCCATAAAAGCCAGACTAAGCAATAAAGTACCTCGGATTTTTCCTTCTGCCTCAGGTTGTCTCGCGATACCTTCGACAGCTTGACCCGCAGCTGTACCTTGACCAACACCAGGTCCAATAGAAGCAAGCCCAACGGCCAACCCAGCAGCAATAACGGAAGCGGCAGAAATCAGTGGATTCATGATAAGTTCCTCACACCAAAATAAAGAAATAGTTAATGATACAATCATACAATAACTTATGACTTAATTGACTTAATTATTCCATCGCTAAGATTCATCCAGCCAAAATAACTAATAACTCAACTTGAAGTAATAATATTGAACTATCAGAACTTATTTGATATGATATTAGTTCATGGATTTTTGTAAATCCATAGACTTTTTTCTTCCATTTCTTTTTTTTCTTTATTTCATCTTTTTCTTTTTATTCATGCAATTTTTTTTATTCAAATTAGATTTTGGTTAATCGTTGAATTGAATGGAATTAACTAAAATGGAGAATCGTTCTAAAAAACATCCTAAATTTTTTTTAATCACACGTCCTAAATTGATACCAATGGAACTAAGTCAAATTGTAGGAAAAATATCTTTTAGATCTCTTTCCTTTTTTATTACAATTCCTTAGTTTTTGCTAGTCCTCGAGATCATATATACTGTAGTTCTATATTTATGTTTCTTAAGTGGATTATATATACATTGTCTTGAGCGAACCTAAAAAAAAGACTATTGCAAAAACTAGTCAATGATGACCTTCCATAGATTCACCTATATAAGCCGCAGCTAACGTTGCAAAAATAAGAGCTTGAATGCCGCTTGTAAATAATCCAAGGAACATGACAGGTATAGGAACTACTAAAGGTACTAAAGAAACAAGAACAACTACTACTAATTCATCGGCTAGTATATTTCCAAAAAGTCGAAAACTAAGTGATAAGGGTTTTGTGAAATCTTCTAAGATATTAATGGGTAAAAGAATTGGAGTTGGTTGTATGTATTTACTGAAATATCCTAATCCTTTTTTGCTAAGACCCGCATAGAAATAGGCTACTGACGTAAGTAAAGCTAAAGCAACGGTCGTATTTATATCATTCGTTGGTGCGGCTAACTCCCCTTGAGGTAACTGTATAATTTTCCACGGTAAAAGAGCACCTGACCAGTTAGAAACAAAAATAAATAAAAACATAGTTCCTATAAAGGGAACCCATGGACCATATTCTTCTCCAATCTGAGTTTTGCTCACGTCTCGAATGAATTCAAGGACATATTCGAAGAAATTTTGTCCGTCAGTTGGAATGGTTTGTGGATTCCGAACCGCCAGAACGGCAGAACCTAATAAGATAGCAATTACAACCCAAGAAGTAATAAGTACTTGGGCATGGACTTGGAAACCTCCTATTTGCCAATAGAAATGTTGGCCTACTTCTACACTAGATATCTCATATAACTCTTTTAGTGTGTTGATGGAACATGATAGAACATTCATATTGCCCTCTGACAGAAATAAGAATTTTAAATTATTTTGATTCAACATCTCTTTTTTTCGACTTGCCTACTTCCTACTTGAATTGTCTATTTTTTGTTTGATACCAACTAAAGAAATCACATAATAAACACAGTTTTTATCGCCCCTTTTTTTTGATGATTCAGGAGTAGTAACCGATTCCGTAAATCTAAATACAGGGAGCCCTCCCAAAAAAATTGATTTATTTATCTTATTATTAATCAATAATTTTGTATATAGCTAGAGCGACCCTCACAAATAGCGAATACTAATTTGTTAAGAATTAATCGAATTGAAGCTATAGCGTCATCATTTGCTGGAATCGAAATATCTGCGAGATCAGGATCACAATTTGTATCAATTAAAGAAATTGTTGGAATTCCCAAAGTGATACATTCTCGAAGAGCCGTATATTCTTCTTGCTGATCGACGATGATTACAATATCAGGAAGCCCCGTCATATATTTAATCCCGCCTAAATATGTTTGCAGGCGCGATAATTGTCTCTTTAACACAGCTGCATCCCTTTTCGGAAGACGGTTGAGTCTCCCTGCCTTTTGTTCTGTTCTCAAGTCCCTAAACTTATGAAGTCTTGTTTCTGTAGTGGACCAATTTGTTAACATACCGCCGAGCCATTTTTTATTAACATAATGACACCGAGCCCTTATTGCAGCCCGCGCCACTGAATCGGCTGCTTTCTTTTTGGTCCCAACAATTAAGAATTGTTTTCCCCGACTTGCTGCATCAAAGACTAAATCACAAGCTTCTGATAAAAAACGAGCAGTTCTAGTCAGATTTATAATATAAATCTCTTTACGCTTTGCAGAAATAAAAGGCGCCATTCTAGGATTCCATTTCCTAGTACCATGCCCAAAATGAACTCCTGCTTTCATCATCTCTTCCAAATTTATGTTCCAATATCTTTTTGCCATTTCTTCTCACACTTTCTCTTGATTAAAAAAAAAGACGAGGTAACCTTAAACGAAAATAAAAAATTGTTCCGATGGAACCTTCTCTTGTACCAAAGGTTGGTCGTTTATACACGAGACAAGGCATTACTTTCTATTCGTTATTATCTTTATTAGTCTTAACAAATCCAATGACTACAGCAAACAACAAATAATTAAGTTAAAAAAAAATCTGTTATTAGCAATCATTAAATCCTATCAAAAATCATTCGGATATATTATATAAATGCTTTAAAATGGAAGAGTCAAATAATTTCCTGTGGTGGAAGAAAATATCTCTCATATCCCCTTCGAATAAAGAGAAATTCTTTGTTTGTTTTTCCAAACGAATGTTGGTATGTTGCCGTGAACAATGCACTAATCCTTTGAATCCGGTCCCAGCGGGGATCACTCCCCCTAGAACAATGTTTTCTTTTAGGCCTTTCAACCAATCGATACGACCCCGGAGAGCCGCTTTTGCCAAAACGCGAGCAGTTTCTTGAAAACTTGCTTCAGATATAAAACTTTGAGTATTCAGAGATGCTCTTGTTATTCCTAATAAGATGGCTCGATAACAGATCGCTTCTTCTAAAGCACGCCCTGTTCGTTCTGCTCGTAACAATCCAATCAGTTCTCCCGGTAAAAAAACATTAGACATTCCCTCTTCTGAAACTAAGACTTTTGATGTTATTTGACGTACAATAATTTCGATATGCCTATTATGGATCTGCACCCCCTGGGATCGATAAACCTTTTGAATCTTATTAACCAAAGAAATACGGCTTTGCACTATAGTTAGCTCAGCACCAATCAAAAATCCCCAAGGAATTCCAAGAATTCTTGTTATACACTTGTTCCAAGCCTCCATCCTCTTTTCTAAGTTTATCGATATTGAATCAATCGAACGCACTTCTAATACTTGTTCCACTTTTGGAAGACCTTGTGTTATATCACCAGATCTCGATTTTTCATATATAAATGTAACTAACGTATCTCCTTCGTAAAGAATTTCTCCGTAATGCCCATGAACCGTTGCTCCCGGAGTAGCCAAATAGGGCTTAGCTGATCTTATTACTACAGAATCAACTTGAACAATTAAAACTTGACCCGATTTTAGGTGTGGTCCTTTTTTGGTTATACATACATTTTCACAAATAAATTGTCCAAGACTAATTATTGTGGACATTTCTTCACAATACTTATGATGGTTATTTAGATGGAGAAAATACCAATTCAAATTGAATGGATTCAAAACAAGGTTACTGTATGAATCGGGATTATAAATTTTCCCGTTTTCATCCATTAAAAAATATTTAATTACTTGAAAAATATGTTTTAAATTGTCAAGTTGCAAAGAGAAATATTTAGTTAACGAGATCTTATTATGAGTTAGTAAAGGGTAAAATGAATAAAATTTCGCAATTTGAATGGCTGTTCCTACTGGTCCTAAGGAATTTCTAATTCGAATTGGAATTAAAGGATTTTTTTTAATTGATTGTTTTATTCCATTGTGATATTTTACATGATTGAATGGACCCATTCTAAAACAACTAGATGATGATAAAATTAGCAAAGATTGGGATTCCTTATTTCTATTCAACAACGCACGAATAGTTCCGTAATTTGAGCTAAGTGATTGTTGAATCCTGCCCTTGGCATAAATGGAATAAAACGGATTGATGCGATCTGACCCATTAGCAGAGATTAATTTCGAATCTGACGGATTGTTCCTTTTTCTTCTATATGAAGAAATTTG